TATATCTCCTGAGAATCCCCATTTTTTCTAATAATCCCTGTTGGATCGGATTCTAACGAATCTTTCGGAAATTTGTAAGAAACTCTTTCTTTTAAATGATAAGACAAGAAGAAGAATAATAAATGGATTATCATATATATATTTCATGTAGAAAAATGAAATGAATAAGTCCATTTATTTAGTTCTACATTCCTTGCACTTATTATATACTCAATTATTATATATACTCACTTATAGTATAATTATATACGAATTCGAATTACGAATTCTAATTAATTATTAATTATATACTTACTAATTCTAATTATTATAAGATATCTTTATAACAATATAAATATAAGAATAACAAAATCGAGGTACCCATTCTATGATAAATTTCGACTTACCCTCTGTTTTGGTGCCTTTAGTAGGCCTAGTAGTTCCGGCAATGGCAATGGCTTCTTTATCTCTTCCTATTCAAAAAAACAAGATTTTTTAAATCCAATGGGACCATCCATTTTTTTTTCAAGACTTAGACTTGAATCATAACACAGATATCTATTTAGTGGAATATGGTATAAGGGGTGGTTTCCTCCGAACATAAATGAAAGAGCTTTTATGCATGCGGAAACATGATATATGGGTAAATGAATTATAGCTATTTTCAAATAGATCAAGATCGGCGGATGTCTGAAATGGAAAGTCAATGTATCTAAATGTGTGTAGATATCTATAGGGGATCATATGAAGGGGATGTTATTATTTTAGATCTAACCAATTCGATGAATTACTCCTAAAGGTTCACATCAGAATAGTGCTAGTTGATGAGAGTTACTTCGGAAACACAAAGAGTAAAGTCAAATTTATTTGGGTTATTCTCTCAATTCCAATAAAATGCAACTGGATCTAGTATGAGTTGGCGATCAGAACATATATGGATAGAACTTATAACGGGGTCTCGAAAAACAAGTAATTTGTGCTGGGCCTTTATCCTTTTTTTAGGTTCATTAGGATTCTTATTGGTTGGAACTTCGAGTTATCTTGGTAGGAATTTGATATCTTTATTTCCGTCTCAGCAAATCATTTTTTTTCCACAAGGGATCGTGATGTCTTTCTATGGGATCGCAGGTCTCTTTATTAGCTCCTATTTGTGGTGCACAATTGCGTGGAATGTAGGTAGTGGTTATGATCGATTCGATAGAAAAGAAGGAATAGTGTGTATTTTTCGTTGGGGATTTCCTGGAAAAAATCGTCGCATCTTCCTTCGATTCCTTATGAAAGATATTCAGTCCATCAGAATAGAAGTTAAAGAGGGTATTTATGCCCGTCGTGTCCTTTATATGGAAATCAAAGGCCAGGGGGCTATTCCCTTGACTCGTACTGATGAGAATTTGACTCCACGAGAAATTGAACAAAAAGCTGCTGAGTTGGCCTATTTCTTGCGTGTACCAATTGAAGTATTTTGAAATGAACTGAAGAATAAATGCTTTCTCATCAGGAGGGAAAATCCTCTTTTTCTATAGCATAACTTAACTGAAGTTTCTTCAGAACGCTCATTCGAGCCAAAGTATACGTATATGGAACAGCCATAAAACAAAACTGTTTTTGTCCGCAAAAATGGTCTTTTATGTGTATTATGGAAATCCACTCAACTCAATTCAGTAACAAAACAAGTAACAAATAGAAATAATGGATTCATCTCATATATCAAAACATTTCGGAATAAAGAAAAAAAATTTCTCTTTTTATTTTAGGTCCAATATTTTGAATTGAGACATTAGATACAGATAGATCATATCTTGTAAATTATCTCTCTTTTCTTTTGTCAATCGACGTTTCTTTTTATCCTTTCTTTTGGGTTCCTTAATGACCAAACAATTGGATTTCTTATAACAATAACTATCCAATTTCTCTCTTGTTTTGCCACTCATTTTTGATCACAATATTCTTCAGAAATTGATCTCAATTATTCCGGGACTATGAGTAGCCAGCGACATTTTTTCGAAATATTGAATATTTTAATAGAAAGGGAGTTCTTTCGTCTCGAAATACGAATAATATTCATTACTTGAAATGGTTCTTTCGGGCTTTCATCGAAAGGAGGCAATTGCTTCGAATTTGACCAATTGAGATATCTGGAAACAAAACAATATTTTTGATTATTTCTTCATTCGAATTCGAAGTGGACTCTTATTCTATTTCTGTATTCTTTCTAGATTCAAGGACTACCCACTGAATCACAAATAAAAAACAGCGAATAGATTCATAGGCTCGATACCTTGTAATAGAACTCATGCTTGATAGAAATATTAGATCGCATAGAGTCGACGAATGAGGTGGGTTCATTAACAATTCACAGATGAAAAAAATGGCAAAAAAGAAAGCATTCACTCCCCTTCTATATCTGGCATCTATAGTATTTTTGCCCTGGTGGATCTCTCTCTCATTTAATAAAAGTCTGGAATCTTGGATTACTAATTGGTGGAATACTAGGCAATCCGAAACCTTTTTGAATGATATT